TAAAAATATTATTTCCTTTCTGTTGGCACAAATTGAAACTACGACCCTCTCAGAAAGATCTAATGAAAAAGAAAAAAAAAGATTTTTGTTTTTTAACAATTTTGGGAATGGAAACAGAATTTCCTTTTGGTCAACCCCGAAAACGTCCTTCCCTTTTTAAACCTATTTTAAAGGAATTCAAAAAAAAAATTGTTAAATATAAAAAGAAGTATTTTCAAGTTCTAACCGTTTTTAAAGAAAAAACAAAATTACTATTACTTGGAAAAGTTTCAAAAGAAATCAAAAACAAAAAATGGGTTATCGGAGGTGTTCTTTTTATAAAAAAAATAATAAAAGAATTTTCAAAAGTCAATCCAATTCTATTATTTAGATTAAGAGAAGTATATAAATTAAGCGAAATTAAAGAAGAAAAAGATTCCATGATAAGCAATCATATAATTCACGAATCATTTAATCAAATTGCATCTCCGAGTTCGTCAAATTCTTCATTGACGGAAAAAAAAACGAAGGATTTCGCTGATAGAACAAGTAAAATTCGAAATCAAATAAAAAGAATTTCAAAAGAGAAAAAAAAAGTAACTCCAAGAATAAATAATCTTAGTCCTAACAAAACAAATTATAATGCTAAAAGATTCGAAAAATGGCAAATATTAAAAAGAAGAAATGCTCGATTAATCTATAAATTATCCCCTTTTTTAAAAATTTTCATTGAAAAAATCTACACAGATCTATTTTTATCTATCATTAATATTCCCAGAATAAATACAAAAATTTTTCTTAAAGTAACAAAAAAAATTATTGATAAATCGATTTACAATAATAAAAGAAAACAAGAAAGAATTAATAAAAAAAAGAAAACTCCAATTACATTTATTTCGACTATAAAAAAGCCATTTGATAATATTAGTAATATTAAAGAAAATTCACGTATTTTTTATGACTTATCCTACGTGTCACAAGCATATGTATTTTACAAATTATCACAAATTCAAATTAGGAACTCGGTAAGATCTGTTGTTCAATATCAAAGAATCCCCCCTTTTCTTAAGTCTAAAATAAAGAGTTCTTTTGAAAGACAAGGAATGATTCATTCGAAATTAGCAAATAAGAAACTTCTAAGCTATGAAACGAATCAATGGAAAAACTGGTTAAAAGGACATTATCAATACCATTTATCTCAGATCGGATGGTCTAGATTAATACCAGAAAAATGGCGAAATAGAGTTCGCCAGCGTTGTATAGTTAAAAAGGAAAATTTAATCAAACGGCATTCATATGAAAAAGACCTATTGGTTGGTTCCAAAAAAAAATCGGAAGTATATTTAGTATCCAATGAAAAAAGTAATTTTCTAAAATATTATAGATATAATCTTTTATCATATAAATTTATTAATTATGAAAATAAAACGGAATGCTTTTTTTATAGATTTCCCTTTCAAGGAAATAAGAACCAAGAAATTTTTTATACTTATAACAGGCCTAAAAAGGCCCTTTTTGATATATTGAGGAACATCCCTATTCAAAATGATCTAAGACAGGTTGATATTCCATATATGGAAAAAGCGGCCGATAGAAAAAACTTTGATTGGAAATTTTTCAATTTTTATCTTAGACAAAAAGCCGATATTGAGACCTGGATCATTATTGATACCAATAGGAATCAAAATACTCAAATTCCTACTAACAATTCTCAAATAATTTCTAAAAAAAATATTTTTTATCTTATGATTCCAGAAACCAATTCACCAAACCCCCACAAAGGATTTTTTAATTGGATGGGAATGAATGAAAAAATCCTAAAGCGCCCCATATCGAATCTGGGATTTTGGCTCTTCCCAGAATTTGTGTTACTTTATAAGGCATATAAAACGAAACCTTGGTTTATACCAAGCAAATTACTTCTTTTAAATTTAAATAGTAGTGAAAATAAAAAGATTAATGAAAAAGAAAAGATAAATTTGTTGATAGCCTCGAATAAAAAGCATCGAAATCAAGAAGAAAAAGAACCCATAAGCCAAGGAGATCATGGATCCGTTCTCTCACAACAAAAAGATATTGAAGATAATTATGCAAGCTTGGATATAAAAAAGGGGAAAAAGAGAAAACAATACAAAAGCAATACAGAAGCAGAACTAGATTTCTTCCTGAAACGTTATTTGCTTTTTCAATTGAGATGGGGCACAACTTTGAATCAAAGAATGATCAATAATATCAAGGCATATTGTCTTCTGCTTAGACTGATAGATCCAAGAAAAATGACTATATCCTCCATTCAAAAGAGAGAAATCAATTTGGATAGAATGCCAATTCAAAGTAGTTTAACTCTTTCAGAATTCATGAAGAGGGGGGTATTGATTGTAGAACCACTTCGTTTGTCTGGAAAAAAAGATGGACAATTTATTATGTACCAAACCGTAGGTATTTCGTTGCTTCATAAGAGTAAGCATCAAATTAATCAAAAATATCAAGAGCAAAGATATGTTTCTAGGACAAATCTGAATGAAACAAATTCACCACATCAAAGAATAATTGAAAATAGAGACAAAAATCATTTTGATTTACTTGTTCCAGAAAATATTTTCTCGTTTAAACGTCGTAGAAAAGCGAGAATTCTAATTTGTTTCAATTCAAAGAATAAAAATTATACAGATAGAAATCCAGTATTTTGGAATAGAAAGAACATAAAAAACAGCAGCCGAGTTTCACATGACAATAACTATCTTGATAGAGAGAAAAATAAATTAATGAAATTAAAGTTCTTTCTTTGGCCTAATTATCGATTAGAAGATTTAGCTTGTATGAATCGTTATTGGTTTGATACCAATAATAGCAGTCGTTTCAGTATGTTAAGAATACATCTGTATCCGCGATTGAAATTCTGTGAATAATACAATTTATATATATATATCCTAAACCCTATTTTTATATACCCTATATATAATCTATATTAATCTATATCTATATATAATATAGGGTATATGAAAGTAAACAAATATACAGATCACGTACTTTTCTTGTTTCACATCTCATTCTAGTATTCAATATGAAATGAATTATGAATAATATCTCAATTAGTATTCCAAATGAATCAACAGAAACTTCTTAATTTTAGGTGTAAATTCTTCGATGCGAAAATGTACCAATCTTTTTCTATTCCTATCTAAATCCAATTTCAAATTCGCTTGATTGGTTTGAATTCAGAAAAATAGGAGTTATTTCGATTAAATTATTGTATATAGCACATCAAAATTAATGGCATTATTATTACTTATACTTATTACTGATTGGTAAAATCCATATCTGTACAAGGGGAAAGGAGAGTTTTTTATGGTAAAAAATTCAGTAATTTCTATTATTTCTCAAAAAGAAAATAGAGGGTTTGTTGAATTTCAAGTATTCAGTTTCACCACTAAAATAAGGAGACTTACTTCACATTTGGAATTGCACAAAAAAGACTTTTCATCTCAGAAAGGTTTGCGAAAAATTTTGGGAAAACGTCAACGACTACTAGCCTATTTGTTAAAAAGAAATAGAGAACGCTATAAAGAATTAATTGATGAGTTGGATATTCGAGAAATAAAAACTCGTTAATTTGAAGCATGATATCATTTGACGAGCTTAGTCTTGATGAGCTTAGTCGTTTAAATTTTGATGAATTTCTTTTTACTTTCAGCAATGCATGGAAGACTGACTCGGGAAAAACTTATGATTACACCAACTACAAGAAACGACCTCATGATAGTCAATATGGGCCCTCACCACCCATCAATGCACGGTGTTCTTCGACTAATCGTTACTCTCGACGGTGAAGATGTTATTGACTGTGAACCTATATTGGGTTATTTACATAGAGGAATGGAAAAAATTGCAGAAAATCGAACAATTATACAATATTTGCCTTATGTAACACGTTGGGATTATTTAGCTACTATGTTTACAGAAGCAATAACCGTAAATGGACCTGAACAGCTAGGCAATATTCAAGTACCTAAAAGGGCTAGCTATATTAGAGCTATTATGCTGGAGTTAAGTCGTATCGCTTCCCATTTGTTATGGCTTGGCCCTTTTATGGCAGATATTGGGGCACAGACCCCCTTTTTCTATATTTTGCGAGAACGAGAATTGATATATGACCTATTCGAAGCTGCTACCGGTATGCGCATGATGCATAATTATTTTCGTATCGGAGGAGTCGCTGCTGATCTACCTCATGGCTGGATAGATAAATGTTTAGATTTTTGCGATTATTTTTTAACTGGGGTTGCTGAATATCAAAAACTTATTACACGAAATCCTATTTTTTTAGAACGAGTTGAAGGCGTAGGTATTATTAGCGGAGAAGAAGCATTAAATTGGGGTTTATCGGGGCCAATGCTACGAGCTTCCGGAATACAATGGGATCTTCGTAAAGTTGATCGTTATGAGTGTTATGACGAATTTAATTGGGAGATTCAATGGCAAAAAGAAGGAGATTCATTAGCTCGTTATTTAGTACGAATCGGCGAAATGACAGAATCCATAAAAATTATCCAACAGGCCCTGGAAGGAATTCCAGGGGGGCCCTATGAGAATTTAGAAAGCCGGCGCTTTGATAAAATAAAAGACCCTGAATGGAATGATTTTGAATATCGATTTATTAGTAAAAAACCTTCTCCAACTTTTGAATTATCCAAGCAAGAACTTTATGTAAGAGTCGAAGCACCAAAAGGAGAATTGGGAATTTTTCTGATCGGAGATCAGAGTGTTTTTCCTTGGAGATGGAAAATCCGACCGCCGGGGTTTATCAACTTGCAAATTCTTCCGCAGTTAGTTAAAAGAATGAAATTGGCTGATATTATGACGATACTAGGTAGTATAGATATCATTATGGGAGAAGTTGATCGTTGAAATGATAATTGATATAACAGAAATAGAAGTTATCCATTCTTTTTTCAGATTGGAATCCTTAAAAGAAGTTTATGGGCTCGTATGGATGCTTGTCCCTATTTTCATTCTTGTATTAGGAATAACACTGGGTGTACTAGTAATTGTTTGGTTAGAAAGAGAAATATCTGCAGGGATACAGCAACGTATTGGACCCGAATATGCGGGTCCTTTGGGAATTCTTCAAGCTTTAGCAGATGGTACAAAACTACTTTTCAAAGAAAATCTTCTTCCGTCTAGAGGAGATACTCGTTTATTCAGTATTGGTCCATCCATAGCAGTCATATCCATTTTACTAAGTTATTCAATAATTCCTTTTAGCTATCGCTTTATTCTAGCTGATCTTAGTATTGGTGTTTTTTTATGGATCGCCGTTTCAAGTCTTGCTCCCGTTGGATTACTTATGTCAGGCTATGGATCAAATAATAAATATTCCTTTTTAGGTGGATTAAGGGCTGCTGCTCAATCAATTAGTTATGAAATACCATTAACTCTATGTGTATTATCAATATCTCTACGTGTGATTCGGTAAGACATAAAAATTCCTCCATTTCTTTTCTTTCTAAGAAGAAAGTTAAATGATTTGAATATCTATTTTTTTATTCATCATCGGGTTGATGAATTAAACCAGATAGTTATATGAGTGAAATAAAACGGCTTATAAATTTGCTGTTAAAGGAATTCAATCTCATTTCCTATGTACAAGAATTAAGTGAAAGTAAACATAAGCAGTCAAGGCTGTTTACCCCAAGATTGGCTGATTAGTCATCATGGCTTGAAGCGGGTTTAAAAGATCAATTGTATGGGTTTTTTTCTATACTATAGAGGTATTACCCTAATGAGAGATTCAAAAAAAATAAGTGGATGGTTAGGAAGACCAAGATACACAAAGGATTAGTAATGGAGATTTTGTAAATTATCCAATAGGATATTTCTTTATAGAAAAGTAATTCGAATTGGGGCTTTAAGTTAGTAGAAATGATTAAGAAGTACTCCCCATGATTTCGATCCAGAGTATGTTCCTGTCCACTGATTAAGTAAATAACTATCAAAACGAAGAAATCTTTTACTTTTGATAATGCGAATAATGCCTCTTTTTCTGAGAAAGGAGAATAGGAACGAAATAAAATTCTTGTTATGTAATGCAATGTCTAAATGCTTTTTCGTAATCGAAAATGAGAAAAAGATAGGTTGAAATATCTATGTGATATTCCTCTAAAATTTATTTTTTTTCATTCAAGGGTAAAGTTTTTAATTAACAAAGAAAAATGAAAATTTTTAAAATATGAGATCAATTCCGAAGCACTTTTTTATTATAAATCTAGCAGACAGAATTCCATTGGTCTAATTCTAGGCCTTAGGATAAGAGTTTAATTCTCTATCGATCTTACAAACACATCAACAAATACATCAAGATAAATAAAGTTGAAAGGTTCTTATATTGATTTGTGACCTATGAGGAGCCGTATGAGGTGAAAATCTCATGTACGGTTCTGTAATAGTGACGAGAACAGTGATGTTATTGTCGACTATGATTATCTAACAGTTTAAGTACAGTTGATATAGTTGAAACACAATCAAAATATGGTTTTTGGGGATGGAATTTGTGGCGTCAACCTATAGGGTTTATCATTTTTCTAATTTCTTCTCTAGCCGAGTGTGAGAGATTACCTTTTGATTTACCAGAAGCAGAAGAAGAATTAGTAGCTGGTTATCAAACCGAATATTCAGGTATAAAATTTGGCTTATTTTATGTTGCTTCGTATCTAAATCTACTAATTTCTTCGCTATTTGTAACAGTTCTTTACTTGGGGGGTTGGAATCTTTCTATTCCAAACCTACTTAGTCCTGAATTTTTTGACATAAATAAAAGAGGGAAATTTTTTGTAACAATAATCGGTATCTTTATTACACTGGCTAAAACTTATTTGTTCTTGTTCATTTCTATTGCAACAAGATGGACGTTACCAAGACTAAGAATGGACCAACTATTAAATCTTGGATGGAAATTTCTTTTACCTATTTCTTTAGGTAATCTATTATTAACAACTTCGTTCCAGCTTCTTTCACTGTAAAGGAATAGAATATTCTATTCTTCATAACTTGTCTCAAACAAGAGAAAGAAACCAGTAAACTTATTTATAGATATTCAGATATGTTCCCTATGCTAACTCGGTTCTTGAACTCTGGTCAACAAACAATACGAGCTGCCAGGTATATTGGTCAAGGTTTCATGATTACCCTGTCCCACGCGAATCGTTTACCTGTAACTATTCAATACCCCTATGAAAAATTGATTACATCAGAACGTTTCCGAGGCCGAATCCACTTTGAATTTGATAAATGCATTGCTTGTGAAGTATGTGTTCGTGTATGCCCTATAGATCTACCCGTTGTAGATTGGAAATTTCAAACTGATATTCGAAAGAAACGATTACTTAATTACAGTATTGATTTTGGAATTTGTATATTTTGTGGTAATTGTGTTGAGTATTGTCCAACAAATTGTTTATCAATGTCCGAAGAATATGAGCTTTCTACTTATAATCGTCATGAATTGAATTATAATCAAATTGCTTTAGGCCGATTACCAGTATCAATAATTGAAGATTACACAATTCGAACAATTTCTTCGAATTTATCTCAACTAAATAATGTATAAAACTCTTGATTCGCAAAACATTTAAAAATTCAAAAAATAAAATAGCTTTTAGAATTTTTTGCAGTTAAAGGAATGAGGTTTTTGCTTGGTCAATACAAAAGAACGGTTGGTTCGTAAGGATCGTGGCTTGATTTTCATTTAAAATCAATTTTTATTCGAATAATGTAATATTTTATAATATAAAGATAAAGTTTTAACCTTTGTTTTCGAGAATAGATAAAAGTAATCCTGTACTTATACTTACATCAATCCAAATCACCTCTATTCAAATTGAATTCAATTAAGAAGTATCTTAAAAATAGGATAAATTTTTTCCTGGTCAGGTCAACAAAGGCATGAAATATTTCGATCTTTTTTTATAAAATCAAATGGATTTACCTGGACCAATACATGATTTTCTTTTAGTCTTTCTAGGATCGGGTCTTATATTAGGAAGTCTGGCAGTAGTATTACTTCCGAATCCAATTTATTCGGCCTTTTCATTGGGATTGGTTCTTTTTTGTATATCCTTATTCTATATTCTATCGAACTCATATTTTGTAGCTGCTGCGCAGCTCCTTATTTATGTAGGAGCTATAAATGTTTTAATCATTTTTGCTGTGATGTTTATGAATGGTTCAGAGTATTACAAAGATTTTCATCCTTGGACCATTGGGGATGGAGTTACTTCAATGGTTTGTACAAGTCTTTTTATTTCATTAATTACTACTATTCCAGATACGGCCTGGTATGGGATCATTTGGACTACAAAATCAAATCAGATTTTAGAACAAGATTTGATAAGTAATAGTCAACAAATTGGAATTCATTTAGCAACGGATTTTTTTCTTCCATTTGAACTCATTTCAATAATCCTTTTAGTGGCTTTAATAGGTGCTATTTCTATAGCTCGTCAATAAGAAATTTTTAAAACGAGTAATTCAAATAAAATTAACACAAAAGGTATAATTTGTTAATTTGAATTAATGTTTAAAAAATAGGATAGAAATATTTTAGTTTTATATCGATCTATTATCAATCTATTTCCTTGTTTCATATTTGTTAGAGTCGAATTTATTGAATTATTGTTCAGATTAAAACGAATCAAAATTGATATTGATAAGGAGTTGATTAATGATGCTCGAACATATACTTGTTTTGAGTGCCTATTTATTTTCTGTTGGTATCTATGGATTGATCACAAGTCGAAATATGGTTAGAGCCCTTATGTGTCTTGAACTTATATTAAATTCAGTTAATATCAATTTTGTAACATTTTCTGATATTTTTGATAATCGTCAATTAAGAGGAGACATTTTTTCAATTTTTGTTATAACTATTGCAGCCGCTGAAGCAGCTATTGGACCGGCTATTGTTTCATCAATTTATCGTAACAGAAAATCAACTCGTATTAACCAATCAAACTTGTTGAATAAATAGTATTCATTGTATCAGTGGAAATTTGAATATTTCTAAATAAATTCAAATTTAGTAGGTTTTATTTGATACGGGTAAGGTATGATCGTGGTTGCAAAAACACAAGAAATCAAAGTATTTTGGTCCTTTTTCATAAATCAATTCGGAAGTCAATTGATTATGATCATTTATTGATTCGTTTGGTATCTAACTATAGGATTCATTTATAAGTTAGTTTACTAGACCGAAAATTTATGACGTTCAAAATGTATAGATCCAATGTCACATTCAGTAAAGATTTATGATACATGTATAGGATGTACCCAATGTGTCCGGGCGTGCCCCACTGATGTATTAGAAATGATACCTTGGGACGGATGTAAAGCTAAACAAATAGCTTCTGCCCCAAGGACCGAAGACTGCGTTGGTTGTAAGAGATGTGAATCCGCTTGTCCAACGGATTTTTTGAGTGTTCGGGTTTATTTATGGCATGAAACAACTCGCAGTATGGGTCTAGCTTATTGATACATTCCATAAAACTCTACTTGAATCCATTTTCTTTTTTTACCGACAAAACCCGTGCTCAATTTAATTTTATTTTGAGCACGGGTTTTTCTGGCCCAAGCGTATCTTGTCTTTACCACGAACCATTTTCCTTGTTTAACAATAATTGTAGTTTTGCCAATATTTGCAGGTTGCTTCATTTTTTTTCTTCCACATAGGGGAAATAGAGTAATCCGCTGGTATACTATATGTATGTGTATCCTAGAACTTCTTCTAACGACTTATGCATTCTGCTATCATTTTCAATCAGACGACCCATTAATCCAACTAATGGAGGATTATAAATGGATCCATTTTTTGGATTTTCATTGGAGATTAGGAATAGATGGACTCTCTGTAGGACCCATTTTACTGACGGGATTCATCACTACTTTAGCTACTTTAGCGGCTTGGCCGGTTACTCGAGATTCTCGATTATTTCATTTCCTAATGTTAGCAATGTACAGTGGACAAATAGGATTATTTTCTTCTCGAGATCTTTTACTTTTTTTTCTCATGTGGGAATTAGAATTAATTCCTGTTTATCTACTTGTATCCATGTGGGGAGGAAAAAAACGTCTGTATTCGGCTACAAAATTTATTTTGTACACGGCAGGGGGTTCTATTTTTCTTTTAATGGGAGTTCTGGGCGTCGGTTTATATAGTTCTACTGAACCAATATTAAATTTTGAAATATTGGCTAATCAGTCCTACCCTGTGGCTTTGGAAATATTATTTTATATTGGATTTTTTCTTGCTTTTGCTGTAAAATTACCAATCATACCCCTACATACCTGGTTACCAGATACCCACGGAGAAGCGCATTATAGTACTTGTATGCTTCTAGCCGGAATCTTATTAAAAATGGGAGCGTATGGATTAGTTCGAATCAATATGGAATTATTTCCTCATGCTCATTCTCTATTTTCTCCTTGGTTGATAATAGTGGGCGCAGTACAAATAATCTATGCAGCTTCAACATCTCTTGGTCAACGAAATTTAAAAAAAAGAATAGCCTATTCCTCTGTATCTCATATGGGTTTTATAATTATAGGAATTGGTTCTATCACAGATATGGGACTCAACGGAGCCCTTTTACAAATAATCTCTCATGGATTTATCGGTGCTGCGCTTTTTTTCTTGGCTGGAACAACTTATGATAGAATACGTCTTCTTTATCTTGACGAAATGGGTGGAATAGCTATCCCAATGCCAAAAATGTTCACGATATTTAGTAGCTTTTCGATGGCCTCCCTCGCATTACCAGGTATGAGTGGTTTTGTTGCCGAATTAATAGTCTTTTTTGGACTAATTACTAGTCCAAAATTTCTTTTAATAACAAAAATCTTAATTACTTTTGTAATGGCAATTGGAATTATATTAACCCCTATTTATTTATTATCTATGTTACGCCAGATGTTTTATGGATACAAGATATTTAATGGCCAAAACTTTGATTTTTTTGATTCTGGGCCGCGAGAGTTATTTCTTTCGATCTCCTTTTTTTTACCCGTACTCGGTATTGGTATGTACCCCGATTTCGTTCTTTCACTATCAGTTGAAAAGGTTGAAGTTATCCTATCTAATTCTTTTTTTAGATAGTTTTTTTATTTATAAAAAAATCTTATCATTTACAAAAAGGTTCGTTGTACAATCACAAAAAGAACGCTTTTTCTTCTCTTGTGTTAAGTAAAAAAACTTTGTGTGAACTAGGGAGAGCCCCGTGACTTTGATTCGCGAGGCTCTCCCTAGTTCACACAAAGTTTGATATGGGTTATATGCTTTTCTATTCCTATTGGTAAGTGGTAAGTGGTAAGAACTCCTTTTTGAATTTAATTAGATGTTAATGTAAATGAACCATAACTATGTAATCCTATTCCTAATAGATTTACTCCAAAATAGCATATCCAGATTATAAGAAATCCAATAAACGCTACAATTGCTGAATTTGTACCCTTCAATTTTAGATTTGTTTGAGTATGTAAATAAATTGCAAATATGATCCAAGTAATAAAAGCCCAAGTTTCTTTTGGGTCCCAACTCCAATAGGACCCCCATGCTTCATTAGCCCATACTGCTCCAGAAAGAATTCCTATCGTTAAAAAGAGAAATCCTAGACTAATAACCCGATAACTCCAATAATCCAATTGTTGAATCAATTGCGACTTATAATAATTCCTTGGAGAAAAAAAAGAAGTTTTTTTTAAAATATTTTTTCCTTCATTCATGTATTCGACTTTATCAAGGAAAAATGACTTATTTAAATTTAATAAACGATTACTCGTAGAAAAAAATTTTCTATTTTTTCGAACTGTAATGACTAGAAGTGATACTGATAATAATGATCCACATAAAAGGGCCACATATCCCAATATCATCATACTTACGTGCATTATTAACCACTCGGATTGAAGAGCAGGTACTAATATTGTGGATTCGTGTATTTCAGTTAAAAGGCCTGAGGTAGCAAAGCCCTGGGAAAAAATAGCACTTGGACCTATTATTGTGCTTAGAAGATTTTGATTTTTTTTGAAATACGGAACTATATAAATAAAGGAAAAACTCCATGAAAGAAAGATTAACGATTCATATAAATCACTTAGTGGAAAATGTTTCGAATAAATCCAACGAGAAATTAATAATCCTGTTATACAAAAAAAAGTCATTATCATGCCCTTTTCGGATGAATCATATAGTTTTACGATTTCATCGACAAAAAAGGTTATCAAATGAATTGTAATTAGAATTGAAACAGTCGAAAAAGAAATATGAGTTAATATATGCTCTAAAGTTGAAAATATCATAAAAGAGTTCCTTAATTATAAAATCGAAATCGGCAATTGAATTCATTATTCATTATAGGATCTATTTTATTTTTTTAGGAAATGACATGCCGCCACTCGGACTCGAACCGAGATGCTCTAGCACTGCTTCCTAAGAGCAGCGTGTCTACCAATTTCACCATAGCGGCTTGTCTTGACCTCATAATAGCCTATGAATAAGCAATCGTCTAGATTTAAGAATTCAATTGGGTGCAATATTTTTAGAAAAGATTCAAATCAATGAATAAAAATCTGTTCAAATATGTCCTTGAAGGTTCATTATTTTAGTTTAGGTTTTTAGTTTTATTGTGTATTTGAGACTCTTCTTTACTTGAACTCTTGTAAAACCAGAAAGTCTTACTATCAATTAAGGGATAGAACCTTTCCCCCAAAAAATATTTTTTAAATTAAGCGTTTTTGATTTATTTAATTTTAAAAAGTGTAACCAAAAAATAAGTTTTATCAATGAACAAAAAAACCTATTTTAGATTATTCAAAATTCACACATATTTATCCATAAAAATTGCACTAAATGTTTTTGCGTGAATTGATGGCCAGAGATATATGGGCTCTATTCTATATAAGAATTTACAGAAAATCCAAAAGTAAGAAAGTTGTGTAAAAAAAAAATCTTTTATAGTACAAATAAGTTGCTGGGGGAAATAAGACTCCCATTCTGGAAAGAAAATATACTAAAAAGAAAGTGAGTATCTTGTGTTTTTTTGTTAAAAAAAAAAGACTTTGTTTCAATTCGGTTTAAAGTAAAACAGAAGAATTCCATTTCCTGTTGACTTAATTCAACAGGAAATGGAATTTGAGAATTTTATTTTTGAAACAGAAGAATTTAATTTTTAAGTCAGGTCAATTTATATTTTTTTAAGGTGTTCTGTTTTATTTCTTAATAACTTATTTTTTAATTTTATTTGTTTGTCGCACAAAAAAACTTTTTGAAATCCCGGTAGAAAGAGATTTCCCTAAAGAAAGTGCTTTTAACGCCGCCCAATAGCCTTTTCTTTTCCAAAAATTTTTACGAATACGCTTTTTTGATGCAGAAGTACGTTTTTTTGGAACTGCCATTTAAATAAAAATTAAGAGATTACTCATTGATATAGCTGGATGTGAAAGACATCTATTGTTTAAAAAAATCTGCGCTTTTATAGATAATTTTTTTTCTAAAATTCTAAAAGAATGGAATATGAACGATATGATAAAATCGCATAAAATTTTTCTAAAAAATAAAAAACAAGAAGAATATTTAGAATATTTTTAGTAACTTGTCAAAATTTGACTTGCATTTTCAAATTCGAAGGAGACTCATAATTAATCTTTGTCTTTTGTATGATTTGACCAATTGTAACTTCTTGATTTGAATATTTGAAATATTTAGAAGAAATTCATAAAGAGAAAGAATAAGTAAAAAGAAAGAAAAATTAAAAAATTTTATTTTTTATATTTAAGTTAGGTTAAGCTTAGTGCATATTTTCATTTTTTTATTGACTCCTTTCAAAAGAAGTAAGGTCCGATAAATCGGAAAGAATTAATTACGAATTTCAATTTTTTTATGCAACAGACATATCAATATGGGTGGATTTTACCTTTTGTTCCACTTCCAATTCCTATGTTAATAGGAGTAGGACTTCTTCTTTTTCCGACAGCAACGAAAAATCTTCGTCGTATGTGGGCTTTTCCAAGTATTTTATTGTTAAGTATAGTCATGATTTTTTCAATTAATCTGTCTATTCAACAAATAAATAGCAGTTCTATCCACCAATATGTATGGTCTTGGACACTCGATAATGATTTTTCTTTAGAATTTGGATACTTGATCGATCCACTTACTTCTATTATGTCAATGTTAATCACTACTGTTGGAATCATGGTTCTTATTTATAGTGATAATTATATGGCTCACGATCAAGGATACTTGAGATTTTTTGCTTATATGAGTTTTTTCAGTACTTCCATGTTGGGATTAGTTACTAGTTCAAATTTGATACAAATTTATTTTTTTTGGGAATTAGTTGGAATGTGTTCCTATCTATTAATAGGGTTTTGGTTTACGCGACCTCCTGCAGCAAATGCTTGTCAAAAAGCATTTGTAACTAATCGTGTAGGGGATTTTGGTTTATTATTAGGAATTTTAGGGTTTTATTGTATAACAGGTAGTTTTGAATTTCAGGATTTATTCGAAATACTCAAGAACTTGATTTATAATAATGAAGTCAACTTTTCCTTTGTTATTTTGTGTGCTGCTTTATTATTTACCGGTGCAGTTGCTAAATCTGCACAATTTCCCCTTCATGTGTGGTTACCCGATGCTATGGAGGGACCCACTCCTATTTCGGCTCTTATACACGCTGCTACTATGGTAGCAGCGGGGATTTTTCTTGTAGCTCGCCTTCTCCCTCTTTTCATGGTTATACCCTATATAATGAATTTAATCTCGTTGATAGGCATAATCACACTATTATTAGGAGCTACTTTAGCTCTTGCTCAAAAAGACATTAAAAAGGGTTTAGCCTATTCGACAATGTCTCAATTGGGTTATATGATGTTAGCTCTAGGAATGGGGTCTTATCGAAGTGCTTTATTTCATTTGATTACTCATGCTTATTCCAAAGCATTACTTTTTTTAGGGTCTGGGTCCGTTATTCA